AAAGAGAGGAGGAGCCTTGAATTGAAATATAAAATTGTTCCAACGGAACCTTCTGCTCTACCGTAGATTGGCTATAGATACACAACCCAAGCCATTATTCTTTTCTATTCATTAGTCTTTTTATTACTAAATCAAATGACTGCACCAAATCAAAGAAAAAAGAAAGTAGTGAAAGGAATCACTCCCTTCTTCCCCGAAAGCCTAGAAGTAAGCCATAACTCTTAACGATGCAAGGAATAGCTATCGTTTTGTTCCCAAGTCCAAGCACGGGATGAGACTTACCAACTGATCCTAGTGGCTCTGGGTCAGGTCACGAACGGATAAGGTAATAATTCATTAGCAGAAAGGGGTCTACCACTATAAACTAAAGCAATGGAGCTACTTAGAAATGAAAACCTATCAAAGCTTTTTGGCAAGAACAATTCCTGTTGTAAGAAGTTACGCTGACCTGGATGAAAGCGAAAAATAATACCATATTTATGTCATTTGATTGATGCTTTTTTAAAAAAACAATTAAATGCTTTTGGAATTCGATCTTTCATCTGAAAAATATATGGATTACAGAAAGAATGTCTCAATTTACGAAATCTATTTATAACTTTAACATGATAAGGCTGTATTTTAGTATTATTAGAAGAAGACGAAACGGTAAGTTTATCCTGGGAATCCGTCAGTTTATCCTGCAAAGTTTGATCATCGAAGTCTTTACATAGAGAGAGGATCTGTTGTTTTTCAATCTCAGATAAATATTTCAACCAAGCCTTGTTCTCCTTCTCCATTTTTTTTTTCATTTAGATTATCTATTCATTAGAGATACCCTATCATAATATGAAAACGGCGATAGGTATCTACACAAATTTGACGGTCATTTGTATGGTACATATTTTCGTATTTTTCTGGATGAAGATAGGTAGGGTACATATTCTAATATATTTTTAGTTTTGTGGTACTCTTGTCATGTATATGAGTATCACCACCTCCAGCCATACCATGATTTATACAATCTCCAGCTTCCTATAAAGGAAAAACACTAATTCATTCTACATGTGTTCGACAGAGGGATATCTCAATAACCAGAATCACTCTAGATTACCAACTTATGTATACTGCCTACCTAAAGTTGACCTCATAGCGGAGGCTTTTGTGGAAAGTTTTAGAGGTGTGTAAGCATCGGCCAGGTATTACCCTATAGAGTCAATTAATAGATTAACTAGTTTTACAAGTGAACTAGACAACTACGGTGGATTAATAACATAAAACTATGAAATAATGGATGTTTAGTCTCTACTTGATGTGGTCGGATTGAAAAAACAAGAAGATAAGGTGTGTAGCCGGTATAACCATGGGCGTCCGATCTGATATCTCATTTCACGCTTCCAAGCAAGCCCACTCCGCCCAATATCAAGCAAACGTCATGTCCAAGCCAAAGACCTCTCTAAAGTAGGTCTCGGTCGTTCCCACTGGTAACCCTAACACAGCGCCATCTCATGGAAAACAACCAGCCCCATTTTCAGAATCCAAGCTTCCCCTTCCTTCGCTCCCCATTTCTTTTACTTTTACTGGTTTATGGAAAAAGGAAACCACAAATCACAAATGCAGGTTATTTTTATATAATAATCTCCGTTGACAATAATGTTCTTGATTTGAATTTGTGGTACTTATTGGCAATTAAATGATGTTTCTTAGATCTGAGGTATCCTAAATGCGAACTAGATATGCTGACTGATTTCTGGTCTGTCTCATGATCACTATTCAGAGGAAGGAGAGAAAAATGCAAATTTTTCTCATAATGTCACGAACAAGGAAAAGGTTATTGAAAAATTCTAGCTCAGGAAAGAGCACGTAACTCAAAAACTCTCCTTATCCAGAAAGCGTAAGGGCTTTAACTTAATTAAGTCCATACTAAGTGTGGAAGGTGAGTGTCGAGCTGGCCGGATCTGTAAGACGTCATCCCGGAGAGGTGCGAGGAGGTTTATTTCTTTTTAGGAGGAGAGAGAGAGAAAAAGGGCCTGTAGAGAGGAATAGTGTGGGGGAGTAGTGGGTGTACTGGCTTGGGGTAGGAAAGGACTATGCTGTCGAGTGACGATTGGCCGAGGGGACTTCCCCCATGTAGCTGGGTACAAATAAGCCAGTTAAAGACGAGTAGGCAGGACGTTAGGCTAGTGCCAGTGGGGTACGTAAACGAGGACAGCTCGCATGGTTTTGTACTGGTCAGTTTTGAGCTGTCGAGTGACGATTGCTCTATCTCTTAAGAAAGGGGAGTACTCTCTGACGGATTCGCTCTATTATTGCTTGAAGGAGTGATCGGGATTAAGCCGCGTGGCGATACCCGCGAAAAAAAAAGTCCTATTCGCTCTTTGGGGTGGGCCTTTCGTACTCAAATCCGTACGGGGAAAGGGCAATTATTCAGCAAAATCTAGTGGATGGGGTTCCATATTCACGAAAAGCCAGGTTTGAACCATGTTACGGAACCAAGACAAGAATTATTACTAATAATAAGAAAGGCCTTAAGCATAATATAAGGGCCTCCAACGCCTATAAATAGAAGCTTCTTTCTCTATTTGGCAAACCAAAGGGAGATGGATCTCCAGCTACCGTATCAAGACTTTATCAAATAGATCAAGCAATCCAACGCGTGGCGAACGCCAAGCTCCAGCAGGAGCAACTTCTGGGTCTCTTCTGGGAGCACATGCCTCCCATAGATCCTGAAGAAATTGCGAGAAGGATGCTAGCAATTCGGGATAGCATTCGTGAGCTTGATGAAAGGAAGAGGGAGCTGCTTGAAGAAAGGGATGCGCTCATTGTGCAGGGGGCCCAGAACAACCGTAGGGGAAATCGAAACTAGAGGATCTCTAAGATTTAAATAAGTAGTCTTGCATGGCTTTCTTTGTTATTTTTCATGTTGTTCTACGTCTTTAATATGTTTTTATTTTAGTTAACTTTCTATTAGTTAACTTTCTAATGTAGTGTTTAGTTGTTTGGCTCCTTTGTTTATGCGTGCGCAAGTGGGCGTACTTCCCATGTATGTAACGGCTATTAATTAATTAATTATTAATGAATAAAAAGTTCTCGTCTGCTTGGGCTTCCATGCCTCGCAGACTTTTAAGAAAAATTCCTTTTTCTTTCTCAAGTTATCGATTGAACTCTTTGCTAGAAGCTCTCTTTCTAGCCAAGTGAGTGGATTAATCGCGTAATACTAATCTTAGCATACCAAGGGGCTGCCCTGAGCTACTTAATCGATCCAGGCGAGAACCGAGCTAACCTTTAAAGCTCGCTAAGCTTCGCTTCCCCCCCTTCCCTTATTAAGTATTAAGTTTAAGTATTAAGTGGAAAATAGTAGTCGGCATTCTATAAGCGACTTGCAGAGTCTACGAAGCTTTGCTTCTTGTAGTCGACCCGTAATGCCTCCCTTCATTTCATTTGCTTGCCCCCTTCCAGTTCAGAATGCCCAATACTTATTATTACCTATTATTATATAGTGCTAGATAGTGCTAGAAGCTAACTGCCAGAAGCGCAGGAGACCAAGCATTCTACCGGACGTCCCGGCCCGCGAGCCCTGTTCACCTTAGGTACTTCAGTAGTACGACAAGTTGTTCTACTTTATATTTATACATATTTACACATATTTACATATTTATACTATTATTACTATTATACTTATTAATATTATACTATTACTATTTTTACTATTACTATATTATAATAATTATAATATTATTAGTACTTATTAACTTATTATTAGTACTTATTAACTTATTAATTAGTACTATTATTAGGATTGTATTTATTAGTATTGTACTTATATACTTACGATTTCTATTTAGTATATAGAATTTTATAATATATATATAATAAAAAAAAAAAGAAACATAATATATTTAAATATAAATCAATATATATAAATTATATATAAATTAAATATATAATTATAATAATTTAATACATAATATAAGAATACAATGTATAAAAGTACAATATATATAAGTATATAAAAAAAATACAATCATAATATATAGATAATTATAATAAATCAATGTTAATTTAATATATTATTATTATTATTAATATATTATTATTATTAATATTATTATTATTATATTATTAATAGCATATATTACTAATAGCTGTAGAATATATATATTATTGATAGCTGTAGAATATTAAGTAGCTGTAGAACAGAATGCCGTTCGCCCTTACTTTATGAGTAGTACTTAAGTAACTAACTTCCCAAAGGTGAACAGCCCCCTGTTCTTTATATTATAGTCGTTTATATTATAGTCGTAAGGGGCTTCCTCAGAAAAAAAAAAGTAAGGAAGGAGGCATTCGAAAGGTCGACCACTATATCATAAGGCATTGTGGTGTAAAACCGACGACTACACGGCTCTATACACTAAGTCATGAGCGATATCGAAGCCAAGCCGCCGTCTATAGGCGAAGGGACGAAAGCCCGACGAAAGCTTATGCTACAGTAAAAAGTACGTTAAGGTTACAAAGTAACACTTAGCCGTATACAAATACATACAAATACAAAGGGAAAGGCGTAAGTACGGACTAAGGTCAGCTGTGGATATAGACTAGGCGGAGTCTTAAATTATGAACCGAGACTACACTAAGGAACAAGGAAGCTTGACTCAGCAAAGAAGTCAAGGAACGAAGCTGCTTCTCTAATAGTCCCCGGAGGGCGAAAGCTTTTTGAAAAGGGCTTGTAAATTCATTTTTTTATATTAAGAGAGAGGGGGCTTCAAGTTCTTAGTTCTTAGGAAGAGCCGTACGAGACAGCTCACGTACGGTTCTCGGGAGCCGGCCAGCACAGGGGCTTAGGTCAACACTTATATAATAGCCAGTCATCAATTGGAAGCGGGCAAGATGGTGATAAATTGCGATTGGTCTAAACCTTCGACTAGCCACTTTTATTGCGACCTGCCCATACATATGTTCACACAGCGAAGAAAGGCCGAATGGAAGGAAGGGGGCAGTCCGCTAGCTGTTTCTTGGCCGCGCCCCCCTGCTTATAGATACGAGATACTTGATCTAAATTTAAAAAGGGAATTGCATACCATTAGCCGATATATGTATAGGAACATGGGTACATGATATTGAATGTCATCCAGCTGGAGCCGCAAGAACTTTTACTAAAATAATGAAGTGAAAGGAATTACTCCCTTCTTAGGAATCAGTAAATCCTATAAATCCTATAAATGATTGTTATGATGTATCGTGGAAATTCTGTCAAAGGGACGAATCAACAAATTTTCTCTGGTGAAACAAAATATCTCTCATTTTCGCCTCGAATAGATTCTTTTTTTTGGTTTTCAAAGGAATCTTATTATGTTGTTTTGAAGGGTGCACTAATCCTTTGAACCCGGTCCCGACAGGTATCATCCCCCCCAAAACAACGTTCTCTTTCAGACCTTTCAACCAATCGATACGCCCCCGGAGAGCTGCCTTTGCTAAAACTCGAGCAGTTTCTTGAAAACTTGCTTCAGATATGAAACTTTGGGTATTGAGAGATGCTCTTGTTATTCCCAATAAGATGGCTCGGTAACAGATCGCTTCTTCCAAAGCGCGTCCCGTTCGTTCTGCTCGTAACAATCCGATTAGTTCTCCGGGTGAAAAAACATTAGGCATTCTGTCTTCTGAAACCAATACTTTCGATGTTATTTGCCGTACAATAATTTCTATATGCCTATTATGAATCTGCACCCCCTGGGATCGATAAACCTTTTGGATCTTATTGACCAAAGAGATACGACTTTGCACTATAGTTAGCTCAGTACTAATGAGGAATCCCCAAGGAATTCCAAGAATTCTTGTTATACATTCGTTCCAACCCTCAATCCTCTTTTCTAGATTCATCGATATTGAATCGATCGAGCGCACTTCTAACACTTGTTCCACTTTTGGAAGACCCTGCGTTATGTCCTCAGATCTCGACTTTTCATATATAAATGTAACTAATGCATCTCCTTCATAAAGGATTTCCCCATAATCGCCACGAACGGTTGCTCCCGGGGTGGCCAAATAAGGCTTAGCTGATCGTATTACTACGGAATCGGCTTGAACAAAGATAACTTGACCCGATTTTAGGTGTGGTCCGGTTTTGGCTATACACACATTTTCACAAATAAACTGTCCAAGGCTAATTATTGTAGACGTCTCTTCACAATAATTGTGACGGAGAAAATACCAATTCAAATCGAATGGATTGAAAATAATCTTACTGCATGGGTCGGGATTATAAAATTTTCCACTTTCACTTTCATCCATTGAATAATATTTAATTACTTGAAAAGTCCGTTTGAAATTGTCAGGTTGCAAATAGTTAGTTAACAAGATTTGATTGTGAGTTATTAAGTGGGAAAATAAAAAAAAATTCTCAATTGGGGGGGCTGATCCTAAAGGGCCCAACGAATTCCTAATTGGAATTAGGGGATCCCTTTGATGAATTGATTCTTTTATTCCATTGTGATATTTTAGATCGTTATCGTTGAATGGACCCATTCGAGAACACTTGGATGATAACAAAATTATCAATGGTTGGAATTCCTTATTTCTATTCAACAATGTATGAATAGTTCCTTGATTGGGGTTAAGGAATTGTTGAATTCTTGTCTTTGAATGGGAATATATGGAGCCAAACGGATTGATATTGATGTAATCTGATCCATTATCAGAGAGCAATCCTGAACCTGAGGGATCATTCCTTTTTCCGATATAGGAAATAGGGGATTTTGCCAAGTCGATTCTTAGGAAATGTCGAATCAAACCATTTATCCTTATTTCAACAAAAGAAGCACGGGCTTCTTCGCCAGAAGAACTTTTTTTGTCTTGGTCCCAATTCAATACTAAACAAGTCCGAACTAATGGAAGAGTTGTGTCATAAATTCCTCGAATCGGTTTGACCTTTCCATAAAGCATATAATTGATAACTCGAAGTTGCACAATATCCCTTTCCTGCAACATATCGGGAGGGAAAAGTGTTGCTAAATATAGACCGTCCGTTATTTCATATGTGACGACAGGTCGAACCAAAACAAAATGCTTTTTTTTGCTAGGTGTAATCCGTTGGACATAGATCCAATTTTTCATTTTTTGAAATTCCTTGGAATTTCCTTTTCCCCTCCCCGGTGGTATCAAAACGCCGCTATGCCGGGATATCGTATCTATTTCTCCAGGAAAATGTATATCTCCAGAAAATATTTTAAGTTCAATTCTTTTTTTTTTTCTCTCCACCCGGACCAACCCGCCTACCCGGCTTCTTAGATTTAAAGTGATTTGTGTATCTACCCCAATGAGACTATTGTTCCGTACCATTATGGAAGAAGATCCAGGTAAGATATGAACTTCCTCGGGAATGAAAAAAAATCGATCTACTTTCATTTGGTATTTTGGCCTAAATTCCTTGACTCCTCGATACTCAATCGAATCCGCCTTTTTAAGGGTTGAATGCATTCCTATAGTCCTAGTCCCATATTTAGTAATTCCCGAACTCTTGCTTCT